CCTTTTTTTTTTTTTTCATTTATTTTATGCTATGCTGTAACCTTTTAATTGATTAGATAGGGATTCTTATATCTAAAAGCATTTACTCCTAATTTTAATTTTATTTTTTGCCTATCTTCTGTCATTTCTTTCGGAGACCCATATCTTATATTTGGTTCAATCAGAAATTATTTTATCATTTCTGTACCCACAATTCAATCTAGCTGGATATATATCACATATATAGTCTTTTTTTCCGCCCATTTGCCCCGATAAATTTTGAATACTCAAACGGTCGATTTTGTCTTAGTTTATGCTTTTATTTATGACTGAAAGCGGAGTAATGTCTCATTATGATCGGGATTGCGTCTCTTTCTTTCATTTTGATGATTTCCTTAACTAAAAACGAAATGGAAATGAATTATAATTAAATCAATATTAAGAATTACTATTACTTAGTAATCTAATTACTATAGCTAATCAATTCGTAATTCAATAAAAAATAGAAATCTATTTCTAAAGATATATATATATGATATATAGTCAAATATAATAATATAAAATATTAGAAAAATATATAGTTTCTATAGTTAAAGTAATAGATAATAATAAAAAATGAAAATATCATTTTAAATGTGACTGTTTAATTCCGATACTGAAGATAAATAAATAGAAATTACATATCGCTATAGTCAATTAATGGTTATCATCTATAAATATTAAATATTTATTTGAAATATGCGCTTTCTATTCTTTTCTAGACTCATATTAATTATGAATAGCTAAGGATGGATAGTTAATAGCTACGATCCCAGTAGGTTATTGAATTCCTATGCATGCCCAATTTCTATTGTGTGAGCCCGCTTAGCTCAGAGGTTAGAGCATCGCATTTGTAATGCGATGGTCATCGGTTCGATTCCGATAGCTGGCTTCTATCTATTTGGTTGCTTTTTTACGTGATTGCTAATGTCTCCGTGAAATCTAAAGAATGCTGGAAAATAGTATTAAATTAAAGGCTTCCTCCCCTTTTCTATAAGGGTCACCGATCTATTATCTTGTAAGAACGTCCAACTATGAATAAAAATAGGAGGAGTTATATCTTTACAGTAAAAATATATAAAAAAAAAAGGATCCTTTTTTTTATTTTTTTTTATATATACATACAATAAGCATACAAAAGAGTCCGTATATTGATATAATTTATCTCATTATTCTTTGTAGTAGAATACTTCAGTTGATTTCACTTCATTTATAGTTCAGTTTTAATTTAGGTTTATTCTGTAAAATTAAAATAAAATAAGGAGTCTTTATGTCACGTTACCGAGGTCCTCGTTTCAAAAAAATACGCCGTCTGGGGGCTTTACCGGGACTAACTAGTAAAAGGCCTAGAACCGGAAGTGATCTTAGAAACCAATCGCGTTCCGGTAAAAGATCTCAATATCGTATTCGTCTAGAAGAAAAACAAAAATTGCGTTTTCATTATGGTCTTACAGAACGACAATTACTTAAATATGTCCGTATCGCGGGAAAAGCCAAAGGTTCAACAGGTCAGGTTTTACTACAATTACTTGAAATGCGCTTGGATAACATCCTTTTTCGATTGGGTATGGCGTCGACTATTCCTGGAGCCCGCCAATTAGTTAACCATAGACATGTTTTAGTTAATGGTCGTATAGTAGATATACCAAGTTATCGCTGCAAACCACGAGATGTTATTACAGCGAAGGATGAACAAAAATCCCAAACTCTGATTAAAAATTCTCTTGATTCATCCCCTCATGAGGAAGTGCCAAAATATTTGACTCTTCACCCGTTCCAATATAAAGGAGTAGTCAATCAAATAATAGATAATAAATGGGTCGGTTTGAAAATAAACGAATTGCTAGTCGTAGAATATTATTCCCGTCAAACTTAAACCTAACTAACAAAAAAAAGATTAGGGCTATTTTGCTCTCTTCTCTTTTCGTCGAAGTAAGAGATTGGCTGCCATATTTGAATTCCTTGTCGACCTTTTTTCAGTAGTTTAATTTTATGTACCACAACAATTAGGAATATGGAATCTATATCAAAGGAAAGCCTAACTCTTGGACTAATGGTATCCATTATTAGTTGATTTGAGACATTGTATTGTGATAAGTACCGTTGGTGGTTTAGCTGAAGGTACGGAAAGAGAGGGATTCGAACCCTCGGTAAACAAAAGCCTACATAGCAGTTCCAATGCTACGCCTTGAACCACTCGGCCATCTCTCCTACATAATGATTATGACTCAGAACCCGAGTGAATAGCGAGTCGTTATCATACGTTATCATAGTAGATTATAGGTATTGGATAGATACGACCAATCAATTCTAACTATAAAAATCGAAAACTTTTCAGCCTCGAATGATTATTCAACCATATTCAATCAAAACTTTTATCGAGTTATCCTAATCCTAACTAGTTCCCGTTATTGGTATACTACTACATTTGCATGAAATCTAATCGGATTAAACTATTTATTATTTGTTTTAGTTTTATTAG